CTATATAAAGACAAAACAAATGGCCTTTAACTACAAGATCGGGTTATCTATGATCTATTTATTAGAATATACAATATCGAACTAGACTATATATGTATTACAATATAAAATACAAATAAAGAATGACAATAAAATAGAAAAGAAAAGAAGAAAAAGAAGAAGGAGGATTTTCAATGCGAGATATAAAAACATATCTCTCCACGGCACCTGTACTAACCACTCTATGGTTTGGGTCTTTAGCAGGTCTATTGATAGAAATTAATCGTTTATTTCCAGATGCCTTATCATTCCCCTTTTTTTCATTCTGATTAAATTCTTGTATTGATATGTGAAGAAATGAAGAAGATTTGAGATAAATTCTACGTAACATGGTTCCAATTATGTTACCTTTTTCTTTAGGATAGGAAAAAAGAAAGAAAAAGTATATCGAACCTCAGTGAATCTACGATATAATTTTTGGGAAAAGAAATAAAATTTGGATTTGGATCCAGTCTAGGGGTGGTTCGACGAAATTCTAACATAGAAAGAAGAAAATACTGAGATTAGGATAGTAAGAATTCCTAGTAAGAAAAAAGTTTGAAAAAATTGTATTACTTAATTATTAATATATTCTTAATATTATTCTATTAATGAACATGACTCTCTTTCTTTCTAGTTCTAGTAATTCCTAAGAATTCTATTTTAGATTCTAGTACTTCGAAGTCATTCAAATTTTAATAATGAAAAAAAACCTTTAAAAATTCCATTTCTAGTTAGTAACTTTTATTCATTTTTTACTATTTTTTACTATAGAATATAAGAATATATATTTTTTCTTTTCTTCTTATTTATTATTTTGTATTTGGTTCGGATTGAAAAGAAAATGAGTAGAGTTCTAAAGTAAAAAAGTAAAGTTGATTCAAAATGAAAAGGAGGTTCATGGCTAAGGGTAAAGATATAAGAATTCTTGTGATTTTGGAATGTACCTGTTGTGTTCAAAAGGGTGTCAATAAAAAATCACCGGGCATTTCTAGATATATTACTCAAAAGAATCGACACAATACACCCAATCGATTAGAATTGAGAAAATTTTGTCGCTATTGTCAAAAGTATACGATTCATGGGGAAATAAAGAAATAGATGGAACAGAATGCGTGTGTGATTTTTATAAGGAGCGGGACTTAACATATATAATACAAAAAAATCCTATTTTGGTCGGATCTTAAATGAATAAGAAAAAAAAATAGAATTTTATTTTCTAGATTATTTTATATATAAGGAATAAAAAAACCATGGATAAATCCAAACAACTTTTTCGTAAATCCAAGCGATCTTTTCGTAGGCGTTTACCCCCAATTGGATCGGGGGATCGAATCGATTATAGAAACATAAGTTTAATTAGTCGATTTATTAGTGAACAAGGAAAAATCTTATCTAGACGGGTGAATAGGTTGACCTTGAAACAACAACGATTAATTACTATTGCTATAAAACAAGCTCGTATTTTATCTTCGTTACCTTTTCGTAATAATGAAAAACAATTGGATAGAGCGGAATCGATCCCTAGAACTACTAGTCTTAGAACCAAAAAGAAATAGATATATTCCTCAAAACTCCAATAAGCTCAGATTCATGTTTTGCTCGAAAAACCCTAGAATCCATATTTGATTCTTGTGTTATAAAAAAGGAAAAATGGGGAAGAAATCTTTTTTCTTGAAAGATGTTCGTTTATTTCTACTATTCAAATCTTCATTTCTTTTTCTTTTATCTTCCCGGAGTTCATTCTCCGGGAAATTCTGTTTCAATCATTCTTGTTTCTTGTATAATATATTCTATTAAGATTTTTTTATTCCTTTATTTTATTTGTATTTTCTTTTTGATTGATTATTTTATTGGAAATCATATAAAAAAAATTCTTATTTGATAAGGCTATTTGTGCAAGTATTTTACGATTCAGAAGCAATTGTCTCTTGTACAGATTTTTTATTAATTTGCTATAACTATAGGATACCCTATCCTCACGAGTTACTGCATTTATACGAGTGATCCACAAACGACGAAAATCTCTCTTTTTCCTGCTCCTATCTCGATGAGAGGAAACCAAAGCTCTCATTCTTTGTTGAGTAGTCGTTCGAGTCAGTCTTGAATGAGCCCCTATAAAGGTTGATGCAAATAAACGAATTTTTTTTCGATGTCTCCGAGCTGTATATCCTCGTTTAACTCTAGTCATTGAATCAAATGAAACTTTCTTGAATAACTAATTGATTTCTCTCAGTCATCCTTTTCCTCCGGTCTATTAATAACAAAACGGATTAGTCCGATATATAAGATATAAATTCCAATGGCTTTTGCTACTATGACCTTCCCGACCACAATTTTTTCTTTCTTCCAGGCATCTCCGCCTGGAAAAAAATGCTACTAAATAAAAAAGAAAAGAATAGGGGGTTCCCTCGTTTCTATGGCAACTTATGAAACGGTGAGGTTCTCTCTATACACCGGAGCCTCTTCTTTCATTTCATAAAATTTTCTTGTGAACTTGTATAGTTCACACTCTTTGGCTCTACCCATTTATTTTTCAATTAGAATTCTTTTTACAATTCTAATTAGAATGTAATAAATAGTCCTTTTCACAAAAAAGCTATCCATAAAGTGACGGCATTGAATTCTGAAAGTTGGCTGGGTAGCTTACCCTATTAGTCCGTTTTTTCAAGAATAGGAGCATAAGCTTTTTGCTTCTTATAAAAAGATTTCCTCCGCTTAATGGATAACTATTTGCTACCAATTACCAATGGAGAATTGCTTCTCATCTCAAAATATCAAACGGAGTGATTGGATTTGCACCAATAGAAACCATAAATTCCATAACATAACAAACATAATCATAATAGGTATATGATAGATCTTCCTTTTTATATATTAGAAAAGAGTCAATTAAATGTCCATCTTCCACTCTATCTATCCTAGTGGTCGTAAATCATTTTTTTTTTTCATTTCTTCAAACTCATTATCTGAATTGAACGAGTCGCACATACACCCTAGTACATGTTCCTCGACGCTGAGGACATCCTCGAAGAGCGGGAGATTTCGTGACATTTCTTATTGGCTGTCTTGCGTTTCTAATAAGTTGTTTAATGGTTGGCATGTGGTGTCTATAAAATCTCATTCTAGATAGAATAGAGTGGGTTGGTTTAGATCGATCTTAACCTGATGATTGATGATTATGAATCATTTCTATTCAATAGAAAATCACGGAAAATTGAAATTTTGAAATAAAATTTTAGATTTATACGAAATTCCCGGTATTTTCATTTTCGACCGCTACAAGATCAACGATGCCATGAGCTTGGGCTTCTGTTGCTGACATAAAAACATCCCTTTCCATATCTTCAGATATAACCCATAAAGGATTGCCCGTTCTTTGTACATAAACTTTTGTGAGGGTTTCGCGAAGCTTCAATAGTTCTTCTGCTTCCAGGATAAATTCCCCTGTCTGTGCTTCATAAAAAGAACTAGCAGGTTGGTGAATCATAACCCTGATGATATTCATCATGAACGGTTTTTCTATCTTGCACGATTGGTTTAAAGTAAGGGAAGGGGAAATAAAAAAAAAGAGAATTAAACAACCGTACGGGCATCTTTTGTACATTGCATACGGCTTTGCAATGGAATTTGTTTTTCGATCAAATTTCTTCTATCGACTATCGAAAAGAAGAAATAGAACCCATCCGATCCAAATCGTTAAATGATCCATTTACCATCCTTCATCCTTCCTTTCGTAGTAGGAAAAAAATACTATGATGGTTCTGTTGCTTTATCTATTTATTTCGTCTGTGGTTTAGCAATCCCAAAGTTTTTTTTTGATACGATCCAAGAAGGAGAAAATTCTTTTTTCCTCTTTCTCGTATAACATAAAGATAAGAAAGAGACTTCTGGTGTGGAAGAAAAAGGGTTTGTAACGCTGAAATTTACTCTTGACACATAAGATCAAATTAGGAAGAACTCTTCTTTCATACTACTTTCTCGATACAAAATTTCGTTTTATAAAAAAACAATAATGGTTTGTTCATATCGAAGTCGAAGTGCCATGCTATTATTACTTATTCTTTATTTAATTTACATTCGATATAGTGAAGGCATAGTCTTCTTTTTTCTCATCTTAGATAAAAATTCATTGGCGCCAAGCGTGAGGGAATGCTAGACGTTTGGTAATTTCTCCTCCGACCAGAATGAAAGATCCCATTGAAGCGGCTAATCCCATGCATATTGTATGTACATCCGGTGACACAAATTGCATGGTATCATAAATGGATATTCCTGATATTACCCATCCGCCTGGAGAGTTTATAAACAAAAAAAGATCTCTAGTATCATCTTCTATATTGAGATATACCATGATACCAACAAGTTGATTCGAAATCTCGCTATCAACCTCTTGGCCTAAAAAAAGTAATCTTTCTCGATGAAGTCGGTTGATTAGGGCAAAATTGTATCCCTGAGGAACCGTACGTGCACCTTTGGATGCATACGGTTCGAAAGAATTGTGAAAAAAAAATCAATGTGTTGATTCCAGTCCTATTTCTTTTTTTTTACAGGGGTTTTGGCCTCCTTCCCTATATTCTCTAATGTAGAAAAGAAAAAAGAATTTTCTGAACTTATTGAACTAACTTCTCATTGATGTATTGTTTCATCGAAATTTAAATAACGATGTAATTTTCTTGTTCCTGAATGGGCCCTCTCAATTCTTTTAGGTTCTTGTTCTACTCCGGGGGAAGATTTGCCCGAATTCCATTTGTGCATATAGAGCAAAAGGTTTCAGTACTACTTCTTTTTTTTCATACCTTTCCCTAAACTATGAATAGTTTATTATACAAGTGGTAATCGTGTAAGAATCTAGAATTTATTTCATAGAATATATTCTATTTTAGCAAGTTATATTATATTTCATTACTAATTCATTTCAAAATTTATTAATTCGATTTATATATTTTTTTTTTTTATTTTTCCTAGTAAATCTTTCTATTACTAAATTTATACTTCTATTCTATTACTTTACTCTTAACATTCCAAAATTGGTATTCTCTGAACGGAGCCTGGATACTTTCTTTTATCAGTCTAAGTAAACCATAAATTAGAATAATTTAGATTATTGATTGTCAATAGGAATCATTGTGCTTCACGCTCCGAATTATTGATGGTTAAATTATGAAAATATTGAATAATATCTATTGGATTGGGCAAAACATAAAATACTCGATCGGGGGAGATAACGGGGAAATACCATATGACCAATATGTCTGACAAGTCGCACTATACGTCAACCCAAGCTGCATCTTCCTCTCCAGGACTCCGAAAAGGAACTTTTGGAACACCAATTGGCATTAAAAGAAAAAAAAATGAAGTATTATATTTTACTTTAATATGGAAACGTAACAATGGATTTATTGTCTTCTTTATTTTTTTCTTTCTATTTTTTCTTTCTATATTCTTTTTCTTTTTTTTTCTATCTTCTATTCTAATAGAATATTCTAATTTTATAGATAATAGATAGAATTAGAATATATCTAAATCTATAGATATAGACTGGAAAGTTCATAGACATAGAGGAAGACAGAATTAATAAAGAAGTATCTATGCATTCTTTTCCACAAAACCCTCCCATTGCGTATTGGTACTTATCGGGTATAGAATAAGATATGTTTCTCTTTTTCTCCTAAATAAAATAAAGGAATACAAATAAATATTAATCCTTTTTTAATACAAAATATACCGAACAGGTGAAGTACACGGTCTAGTCTTTTCCAATGCGATAAAGTTACATAATGTCTATTTATTTTTCAGAAAGGGGTATTTACATGGGTTTGCCTTGGTATCGTGTTCATACTGTTGTATTGAATGATCCTGGTCGATTGCTTTCTGTCCATATAATGCATACAGCTCTAGTTTCTGGTTGGGCCGGTTCAATGGCTCTATATGAATTAGCGGTTTTTGATCCCTCTGACCCTGTTCTTGATCCAATGTGGAGACAGGGCATGTTCGTTATACCCTTCATGACTCGTTTAGGAATAACCAATTCATGGGGGGGTTGGAATATTTCAGGAGGAACTATAACGAATCCGGGCATTTGGAGTTATGAAGGCGTGGCAGGGGCACATATTTTGTTTTCTGGCTTGTGCTTCTTGGCAGCTATCTGGCATTGGGTTTATTGGGACCTAGAAATATTCTCTGATGAACGTACGGGAAAACCTTCTTTGGACTTGCCCAAGATCTTTGGAATTCATTTATTTCTCTCAGGAGTGGCTTGCTTTGGCTTTGGCGCATTTCATGTAACAGGCTTATATGGTCCTGGAATATGGGTGTCTGATCCTTATGGACTAACTGGAAAAGTACAATCTGTAAATCCAGCGTGGGGTGCGGAAGGTTTTGATCCTTTTATTCCAGGAGGAATAGCTTCTCATCATATTGCAGCAGGTACATTGGGTATATTAGCGGGTCTATTCCATCTTAGTGTCCGTCCGCCTCAACGTCTATACAAAGGATTGCGCATGGGTAATATTGAAACTGTGCTTTCTAGTAGTATTGCTGCTGTTTTTTTTGCAGCTTTCATTGTTGCTGGGACTATGTGGTATGGTTCAGCAACTACCCCAATCGAATTATTTGGCCCCACTCGTTATCAGTGGGATCAGGGGTACTTCCAGCAAGAAATATATAGAAGAGTTGGGGCCGGACTAGCCGAAAATCTGAGCTTATCGGAAGCTTGGTCTAAAATTCCCGAAAAATTAGCTTTTTACGATTACATTGGTAATAATCCGGCGAAAGGGGGATTGTTCAGAGCAGGTTCAATGGATAACGGGGATGGAATAGCTGTTGGGTGGTTAGGGCACCCCGTATTTAGAGATAAAGAAGGGCACGAACTCTTTGTACGTCGTATGCCTACCTTTTTTGAAACATTTCCGGTAGTTTTAGTAGATGGAGACGGAATTGTGAGGGCCGATGTTCCTTTTAGAAGGGCAGAATCCAAGTATAGTGTTGAACAAGTAGGGGTAACTGTTGAATTCTATGGTGGCGAACTCAATGGAGTCATTTATAGTGATCCTGCTACTGTGAAAAAATATGCTAGACGTGCCCAATTAGGTGAAATTTTTGAATTAGACCGGGCTACTTTGAAATCCGATGGTGTTTTTCGTAGTAGTCCAAGAGGTTGGTTCACTTTTGGGCATGCTACATTTGCTTTGCTCTTCTTTTTCGGACACATCTGGCATGGCGCCAGAACCTTGTTCAGAGATGTTTTTGCCGGTATTGATCCAGATTTGGATGTTCAAGTAGAATTTGGAACATTCCAAAAACTTGGAGATCCAACTACAAAGAGACAAGCAGTCTGATAAAAAATTCCTTTGCCATCTTTTGCCTCTTCTTTTTTTCTTATTTTCTTTGAGTATTGAGAATATTTCAATTTCAATTTAGATAAAGTATTTAGTCTTTCTATTTCTCATTTCTCTTTTCAATATTAATTGAATCAATTCTGTATTTCATATTCAATATTTCCTAATATCTTCTATCAGAAGAAGAGAGAAAAAAGAGAAGAGAATTGGTTGAATAGTCCTAGTCAATTAGAAATTGAAATTGACAATTTCTTGAGTAAATGATCCAAAACGAATAGGTGTGGAAGCTAGAATTGTCAACCACGATCGAATCTATGGAAGCATTGGTTTATACATTCCTCTTAGTTTCGAATTTAGGGATAATCTTTTTCGCTCTCTTTTTTCAAGAACCACCTAAAGTTCCAACTCAAAAATGAAATTCTTTTTCATCCTTTCCATTTCAGTAATGAGCCCCCAATATTCATATGGGAGGCTCGTTACTTCAACTAGTCCCCGTGTTCTTCGAAGGAATCTCTGAATTTTTGAGAGGGTTGCCCAAAAGTGGTATATAAGGCGTACCCAGTAAAACTGACAAGTAAACCAGATATGGAGATGGCGACTAGGGTTGCTGTTTCAATTTTTTCAAATATTTTAAGATCACAATGGATCGCAATAATGTCGTTTATTTACAAATACAACGGAATGCTATACAAAGTCAACAGATTACAACCCATGATGAAAGAGGATTTATGGCTACAAAAACCGCTGAGAGTAGTTCTAGATCTGGTCCAAGACGAACTGACGTAGGGAGTTTATTGAAACCATTGAATTCGGAATATGGAAAAGTAGCCCCAGGGTGGGGGACTACACCACTTATGGGAGTCGCAATGGCTCTATTTGCAATATTTCTATCTATTATTTTAGAAATTTATAATTCATCAGTTTTACTGGATGGAATTTCAATGAATTAGTTTATAAAAACTAGGACTTCCTAGCTTTCTTAATGCTTAAAATACTTAAACTTAATTAAGATTACTTAAGACTTGGATTTATAGACCATTCTGGTAGTTCGATCGTGAAATTTATTTGTTTCGATATTTCATTTCCGGAATATGAGCGTGTGACTTGTTATAATTGATCCTATTTATAATACAGAGAATGGACCTGTCATCTCTATCAAGATGATTCTACCTCGTCAGATATTTATTCTAGTCTCTGGAGCACGGACTATATAGAATAGATCAAGAAAAGAAATATTGAAACTATGATTCATACCTATTATTCAAACCTCGCAACCGGACTAAAAAAAAAGGAAATAGGTCTTTTCTAAATCAAACAAATTTTTCCTTAAGACTTCTTTTGACCGAAATAAAAAGATTTCTTTAGATTTTGTTGAGTTATTACATTCATTGAATAAGTGATGATCAAATGGTTTTTACTCGGAGAACCTTTGAGTTTAGCTTTGGTTTTCTGAAATCATCGTGGTTCTAGTATGAATCTGAGGTTTCAATTGATTAATAGGGTCTCAACAAGAGAATTCCTATCAAAAAAGTAAAAAAAAATAGGGAAGAGAAGATTCAAGAAGCCCGGTCACGATTAACATAAAGAAAAATGGATGAGCCAACTTGAGATTTTATTTCTTGGCATTATCATCACAAAGAAGAGATTCCGGATTTTTCTTATTTCGCTTGGTATTTTTGGGTCAAATCGAGTCAAGAGGCTAAGCTCCAAGAAGTTTAAAACTCTTTATTCCATATCTGTTGAAACCAGTATTTGTGTGTTTTGCCTTGAGCCGTACGAGATGAAATTTTCATATACGGTTCTCAGAGGGGGAATCCTTCTTGGGTTACCTATCTCAATAAAGTATATGATTGGTTCGAGGAACGTCTCGAGATTCAAGCGATTGCAGATGATATAACTAGTAAATATGTTCCTCCTCATGTCAACATATTTTATTGTCTGGGAGGGATTACGCTTACTTGTTTTTTAGTACAAGTAGCTACGGGTTTTGCTATGACCTTTTACTATCGTCCAACTGTTACAGAGGCTTTTTCCTCTGTTCAATACATAATGACTGAGGCCAACTTTGGTTGGTTAATTCGATCAGTTCATCGATGGTCAGCAAGTATGATGGTTCTAATGATGATCTTGCATGTATTTCGTGTATATCTTACGGGTGGGTTTAAAAAACCCCGCGAATTAACTTGGGTTACAGGGGTGGTTCTGGCTGTATTGACCGCATCTTTTGGCGTAACTGGTTATTCCTTACCTTGGGACCAAATTGGCTATTGGGCAGTCAAAATTGTAACAGGCGTGCCTGAGGCTATTCCTATAATAGGATCCCCTTTGGTAGAATTATTACGTGGAAGTGCTAGTGTGGGCCAATCCACTTTGACTCGTTTTTATAGTTTACATACTTTTGTATTGCCTCTTCTTACTGCTGTATTTATGTTAATGCACTTTCTAATGATACGCAAGCAAGGTATTTCGGGTCCTTTATAGAGAAGACAGATCATAGATATTTATAATTTATCATATCGGGGAGGAACAAGAGTCTTTCATTGCTACAAATATGGATTATTGAAAAATAAGGCATGTTATATTTGGATATTTTTCTTCAACTATGAAGTATTTTATTATTTATTTGATACGAATAGTTCAAGTATATTTTACTAAAAGAGGATGGATTATGGGAGTGTGTGACTTGAACTATTGATTGGTCCATGCAGATATATTCTTTTATCTGCCACGTTGTAATTCACAACCCAATGTGTCTCCGCATCCAACCATCACGTAAGTACCCTTATGTAGCATAGGATAAGGCCAATTCGCTTGAGGAGAATATTTTCTATGATCATACTCGAATCATGTGATGCATGAAAAGGCTCCGTAAGATCCCTAGAATAAGTGATGTGGCATGATCCATGATCCAATGTTCTATCTATTCCACTTTGTTTGATTTTTTTTTCATTTCTTAGAATTTAGAATTCTACTAATAAGTATTTCGTATTAATTTGATGGCAATCTTAGTAAGTTTCTTATAGTATGTAGATGCATTCATTTCCTCTGCATCGACCCTGATCTACGATACTATCGGAGTAAAATAAGGGATCTAAGGAAGAACAGAGGCTAGACTTTATTAGTAACAAGTAAAAACTTTGTATTTTTGTATGTAAGAAAATCTAGATGTTGTGGGGATAAATACCAACCAAAAGATATGAGACAATCCAAAAAGCATTTGATCCTGATCAAATTTGTAAGCCTACTTGGATATTGAGCATTTCCTTGCCAGAACTGAATTCATTTGCAATGAATCGAATGGTTGCAACTCAGGGAATTGAAATTTTCTAAATATTTTATTACATAGAGTCATTCTACATTATATATGTAGATATGCATGAAATATAGATTTCCTATGGATCTTTTTCTGTAATTCTTTGTGATTATTGCTCGAGCCGGATGATCAAAAATTATCATGTCCGGTTCTTTTGGGGGATGGATCCACAAAAATTCACCTATCCAAATAACAAAGAAACCTGATTTGAATGATCCTGTATTAAGAGCTAAATTAGCTAAAGGGATGGGGCATAATTATTATGGAGAACCCGCATGGCCCAATGATCTTTTATATATTTTTCCAGTGGTGATTCTAGGCACTATTGCATGTAATGTGGGCTTAGCAGTTCTAGAGCCATCAATGATTGGTGAACCGGCGGATCCTTTTGCAACTCCATTGGAAATATTACCCGAATGGTACTTCTTTCCCGTATTTCAAATACTTCGCACAGTACCCAATAAGTTATTGGGTGTTCTTTTAATGGTTTCAGTACCAATAGGATTATTGACAGTACCTTTTTTGGAGAATGTTAATAAATTTCAAAATCCATTTCGTCGTCCAGTAGCTACAACAGTCTTTTTAATCGGTACCGCAGTAGCTCTTTGGTTAGGTATTGGAGCGACTTTACCTATTGAGAAATCCTTAACTTTAGGTCTTTTTTAAATTGATTCAACCGTGAAATATCACGACATAAGTATCTAAGGAAGATCCCCCTCTGGATCTTCCCTAGATACATCAATCTTATTATGATCTATTTTGCAAATATATGGATCGTGCCAGAGATGAAAAACTCATTCTCTTCTTTTTTCTTTCTAAAAAATGAAAAAAAAAATTCCAAAGGATTTAAAATGAAAAATTTTTCTTAGGTAAATTTCTTACAAAATGCTTCTGTAGAGTGCCCAATATCTTTTTTACATCTTCTATACGAAAATATTTAATTTTCATAAGATCTTCTTGACTATGACTCAAAAGGTCCAATAATGTATGTATATTAGACCTTTTGAGACAATTATAGGTCTTGGAAGACAATTCTGATTGGTCAATAAAAATACATTTTAATGGAATTTCTTTTTTTTTCTTGAGATTAATTAATCTGTCTTGAAAGGAAAAAGGGGGTATGTTTTCATTTTCCTTTAAATTCATATCCTCTTCCTCTGCATGTAGAAAAGGAATCAATAAATCAATCAAATTACGAGAAGCTTCATAAAGTGCTTCTTTAGGAGTTAGACTTCCATTCGTCCATATTTCTAGAAAAAGTATCTCTTGTTTTTCATTCTCATTACCGTAAGAATGAATACTATGATTCACATTTCGAACAGGCATGGATACAATATCTATAGGATAACTTCCATCGTGAGAGTCGTTTGTGGATTTCAAACGATATCCGCGATTTCTTTTTATTTGTAATTCAATAAAAAAATCAATTGGTTCTGTCAAGTTAGCTATATGCTGTGTCGTGTCAACTATTTCTACATAAGGTGGTGAAATGATATCTTGAGCGGTTATGTATTTGGGACCCCTTACGCAAATGGATGCGGTCCTAACTCCATAGAGATTACTTCTCAATACAATTTCTTTCAAATTTATTAAAATCTCATGTACGGATTCTTCAATACCTGCTATCGTAGAATATTCATGAAGCACGTTTTCAGATGTTGCACATGTGATACATGTTCCTTCTATTTCTCCAAGTAAAGCCCTTCGCATGGCAATACCTATGGTATCGGCTTGACCTTTCATAAGCGGGGACAGAATGAAACGACCATAATAAAGACGCTTGCTTTCTACTCTTGATTCAACACATTTCCACTGTAGTATTCGAGTGGATCCTGCTACTTCTTCTCGAACCATACTATTATATTATTTATGATTATTGGATCAGATCCTTGAATCATTTCTTTCTCTTTAAATCTATAAATCTATTGAATTCTTATTTCTACACACGTCTTTTTTTCGGGGGGCGACATCCATTATGTGGCATGGGTGTTACATCACGTACGAAACTTAATAGCATACCACTTCTGCGAATGGCTCGTAATGCCGCATCTCTTCCGAGACCTGGACCCTTTATCACAACCTCTGCTCGTTGCATACCCTGATCAATTACTGTACGAATTGCATTTAATGCAGTTGCTTGAGCAGCATAGGGTGTTCCTTTTCTTGTGCCTCTGAATCCAGAAGTACCTGCAGAAGCCCAAGAAACCACCCGACCCCGTACGTCTGTAATAGTAACAATAGTATTGTTGAAACTCGCTTGAACATGAATAACTCCTTTTGGTATTCTACGTTCATTCTTATGTAAACCAATACGTGCATTCTTACGTAAACCAATTTTTGCTATAGGTTTTGTCATATTTTATTATATCATATTCATAAGAATAAAAAGAAGAATCAGAAATCTACAGAAAGATACGGGGATATCGTTTTCATATGAAAACGAATCCTTTCTTCTTTCTTTTTACATGTACATGGTTTTTTCTTTTAAAAAGTTCTTTCTTTTTAAATTTAGAAAAATTAACCCTGTCTCTGTTTATGTCTCGGATTGGAACAAATTACTATAATTCGTCCTCGCCTACGAATCAGGCGACATTTTTCACAAATTTTACGAACAGAGGCCCTTATTTTCATATTTATAATTCCTTACCTTCATTCTGAATCTATATCTCTTTTTTTTTTAAGAAGTTTCTTTCATTTTTGAACTTCAAATTATATCCCCTACAAAGGGGAATGTTTAAAAGAAGGATCTAATCGTTCGAATCTTTTTTGCGAAGTCTATAAATTATGCGTCCCCTGGTTGAATCATAACGACTCATTTCAATTTTAACTCTATCTCCGGGTAGTATACGTATAAAACTGCGCCGGATTCTCCCGGAAATATAACCTAGAATTAGATCTTGATTATCTAACCGAACTCGGAACATACCGTTGGGAAGTGATTCTGTAATTAAACCCTCATGAATCAATTTTTGTTCTTTCATTCCAGGGAACCTCCCTTTAAGTATTAACTAATAGAGGAAGAGTTCTATAATTCACTTTTCCTCTCTATTTTACAAATAGTAAGTTCGAGAGAAAATTAGGGTATCCCAAGAGAATTACCATATATAACACAAAATTTCTCCTCCAATTTTTTCTAGTCGAGCTTCTCGATCTGTCATTATACCTTGAGAAGTAGAAAGAATTACAATCCCCATTCCGCCTAAAATCTTAGGAATTCGTTGATAGTTGGAATAGATTCGTAGACCGGGTCGGCTGATACGCTTTAAAATTCTTTTATTTCCTTTCCCAGTTTTTCTATGTCGTAAGGTTGAAACCAAGAAATTTTTTTGACTTTCTTTATGTTTTCGAACGTTTTCAATAAAACCTTCTCGTAAAAGTATTTTCACAATGTTTTTAGTGATATTAGTAGATACTATTTTTACTCTTCCCTTTTGATCCATGTCAGCATTCCTTATAGAAGTTATTATATCGGCAATAATGTCCCTACCCATGACGAACTCTAGTTATTTGTGTCTCCTCATTTTGATATAATCAACATGCTTCTTTTTTGTTTTATTGAATTTTTTTTCATTTTTTAATTATAAAGAATTATTAGGAATTTAAAGTATATGCATGAGACACAATCTATTTCAGATATTTGAATATTCTATAGAGATAGATAGAAATGACATACTCTTTTTTCATTTATCTACTAGTCTTACTACTATTCTTATTTAGAAGACTATAAGACTTCGGGTGCTAATGAAACTATTTTAGTAAAATTTAACTGTCTCAATTCCCGAGCAATCGCACCAAAAATCCGAGTTCCTTTTGGATTTCCTTCTTTATCAATGATAACCGCTGCATTGTCATCATATCGTATTATCATGCCGTTGTCACGTTTAAGTTCTTTACACGTGCGTACAATCACAGCTCTAATTACTTCTGATCTTTCTATAGGCATGTTGGGTATTGCTTCTTTGATTACAGCAACAATAACATCACCAATATGAGCATATCGATGATTACCAGTTCCTATGATTCGAATACACATCAATTCTTGAGCTCCGCTGTTATCCGCTACATTCAAAAGGGTCTGAGGTTGAATCATATCATTTTTCTTTGAATCTCTTATTGAAATGTAAGGGAAAAAAGAAATATTGTCTGTCCAGAGATAAAGAAATACGCGGTTTTTTTTCATTCTAAATACTTCTTTACTTTTGTTTACTTATCCTGAAACAACAAATTGAGTTCGTATAGGCATTTTGCCTGCAGCTATTTTTATAGCTGCTTTGGCTACAGTTTTTGATACTCCACTCATTTCATAAAGTATTCGACCCGGTTTAACAACGGATACCCAATATTCGGGAGATCCCTTGCCCGAACCCATACGTGTTTCCGTAGGTCTTACTGTAACAGGTTTATCGGGAAAGATACGTATCCATATCTTTCCACCACGACGCACATATCGTGTCATTGCTCTTCGCCCTGCTTCTATTTGTCTAGCTGTGATCCAAGCAGGTTCAAGTGCCTGAAGAGCATATTTGCCAAAACAAATATGCTTGCCTCGGCAAGATATTCCCTTCATTCTACCTCTATGTTGTTTACGAAATCTGGTTCTTTTGGGGTTATAGTTGATGGTTTTTTATGAATTCCATCTCTACTGCAGAGCCGGACATGAGAGTTTCTTCTCATCCAGCTCCTCGCGAATGAAATGTTTCAAAAATCTTACATATACACATGTATTTCATTCTATCAAAAGATTTTAAATTTTTTTATTGAATTTGTTACTATTAAATAGGGAGTTATATATATATATAACTAGATAACTAGGCATATTTTTTTATATATGATGCTTCTTTCTTTTATCAATATCAAATTTGCTAAAATCTTTTACTTTACCTCTATAAAATCGTGCCAAAAGTTATCCAATATATGAAATATAAATGAGATTTTTAAATTAAAAAAAAAAAAAAGACAGAAAGGGTTCGCGGGCGAATATTGACTCTTTCATCCTTCATTTATAGGGTCAATTCATGACCATTCAGAAGAAATCCATTTTTTTGTTCATTCCGCCATCCTACCCAGTGAATCATTAGGATTTCTTCGTTTTCAATAAAATCCTATGTAGTCACAGGTTTCATCGTTCCTATAGCTTCTCCATTAATGTTTAGGCCTGAACTCTGCAATGGAGCTTCCAACAAAATAGGTTCTTTGTTTCCGAGTAAATCTCCTCAGTTTTTCTTAACTCGAAGCTCGATTCAATTATTTCTTTTTTTTTTTTTTTTCTAGTATTTAGATATTTAAAGATATTTATATCTTTTTTTATCTTTGATATCTTCTTTTTATAGCTTATTAGATAGATAAGAGACTCTATTATATATATTGATTAGATTCTATTCTTTTTCAATTCTTTGAATTGAATATCTTCTATTTTATTTTATCTTTTTTATTTGTATTTTTTATTTATTCTATTTAAATCGTTTGTAATCATAGATTTTGTATCTTTATTTCTTGATGCTTTATCACACTGCCTTTTTTATGAAGTGATTCTTCATAAACCATACATATGGAAATCATATATCATTGATATCTTTATTCTTTCTTTCTATCATCTTTCCTTTTTTTCCACATCCCCTTTTTGTTTCACAATTCATAATCAGATTTCTTTGTTATGAAAAGAATTTAAGTTGCTATAACTATATGATCGATTCAGTCATATAGTGACTTTTTATTGGGATCTCGACAATACGAAGCAATAAGTTGCTTATTAGTTTTGAGCTTATTTAGTTTTCATAGTTACTAAGTTTATAGTGGGGTCAGCCTGTTTTTTCAATCTCAATTCTAAAGTTTAAAGAAACAACTAACGAGTCACACACTAAGCATAGCAATTATACTAAATATAAATAGTGTAAATGTAAATAAAATTTTTATTCAACCTTATAGAATTCTAATTGATAATTTCTTTTTTTTTATTAAAAAAAAAAGAAAAAAATAGTTTCTAAATTTTTCTATTGCTGAGCAAAATGGCGAGATAAATAAAAGTCCATTCTTTTTCTTTTCTTATTCTTGGTTTACAAATATCCAAATTTTGATGCCTAAGACTCCATAGATAGTTCTAATTGTATGAGAACAGTGATCAATTTTAGCGTGAATTGTTTGTAAGGGAACCCTGCCCTCTCTGATCCATTCGACACGTGCAATCTCTTTTCCGTCGATACGCCCTGCAACTTGCACTTGAATTCCTTTTGTACCTGTTTGTTCAGTTAATTCAATAGCTTTTTTCATTGCCTTTCGAAATGAAACTCTATTTTTTAATTGTAAAGCTATATATTCTGCAAGAATATTAGGCTGTCCATAAGGTTTTTCAATTCTTGTGATAGTAATGTTGAGTCTCCGGTGAAACTCTTTTTGTACATTCATCTGTAATTCTTCGACTCCCCGTGTTCGTCCTTCTATTAATAAATTGGGAAATCCAATATAGATTATGACCTGAATCAAATCTATTCTTTTTTGAATTTCCATATAGGCAATTCCTTCGAAGCCGGAGGATATTCTCTTTTTTTTTTTTACATAGTTCTTAATACAATTCCGTATTTTTTCATCTTCTTGTAAACCCATGGAAAAATCCTTTGGTTTTGCGAACCAAAAAGAATGATGACTTTGAGTTGTTCCAAGTCTGAAACCAAGTGGATTTATTTTTTGTCCCATATTTTTTTATTCTTTTTCTATCCATATATATTTTTTTCTTTTAAAACAATCTTTATATGACAAGTGGTTTTTTTTATCAGATAACTACGCCCTCGAGCCCGGGGTCTTAACTTTTTCATAATAGTACCTCCATTGGCTT